TTGAAAGAATTTCTTTTGTAATTCCTTACATAAGGATTCAGAAAATACCGGATCTCCGCCTACACAAGCAAATTGTTGATAAAACTCCAAAATGGCATTTTCTTTTGACCCAATTTTTTTTTTCTCTTTATCATTCAGGAAAGACAAGAAAATCTCAGGATAGCAAACATTCTCTAAAATTTCTCTTAGATTCAAACCCATAGCTGATGATAGAACTAGAATAGATATTTTCTGTTTCCTACTCACACGAGCCCATATCCTTGCTTTTCGATCAATCTCTAATTCTAATCTTCCTCCCCAATCTGATATTATGGTCCCGGTATAGACCGAAATTCCGTTATGGTCCAATTCTGACCGGTAATAGATACCGGGACTTTGCAATATTTGATTGATCACAATTCTGTATATTCCATTTACTATAGAAGTTCCCAGGGAATTCATTAAAGGAATGTTTCCAATAAAAAGAGTTTGTTCTTGCATATCCCTACTGGTTTTCCAAATTAATCCCGCGGATACATATAATTCAGAAGAATATGTGAGTGATTCATATACAGCATCTCTTTCTTTTATCAAAGGTTCTACCAATTGATATGTTTCCACAAATAATTGAAATTCAATTTCTTGATCTGTATCTTCAATTTTTGGAAACTTATAAAGTTCTTCTGTTAAGCCCTGATCAATGAATCTACAAAATCCTTCAAATTGTATCTGATTAAAACCAGGTACTGTAGACATTCCCTCATTTCCATCCCCGAGCATTTTGAATTTCCCTTTTCTCGAAAAAATTCCATTATTGACCCATTCTTCATCAAATCATATGGATTGATTTAGCAATGATGGAATTTCTATTTTGTTTACTGAATCACATGAAATTTGATCCACCCCATATATGGAATGTATGAAATGCATATGAACGGAGGAATAAAGACAATTTTATATTCAAATTGGAATTTGTAACAGATACAAAATTGAAAGGAATTAATAAATGTCACTTAGACTTATGGAGTTTTGGAGAGAATATCAAAAAAAAAGTGATTCCATTTCTACCATTATTATGATATTACATATTCTAATCCGATTGGGTACCAGAAAAATAAATGGATTCGGTATTTAATCTGTTCGATGATATAAAGACATTATAATCATCAAAAATAGAGAGTTGATCTTTTTTGAGCACTTAACTTTTTCATGGATTCTATTGTTCAACAAATGATTCGCATAAAAGAGAGATACTTTTACCCTTTTTTAATACGATCGAAGGGCGTAATAGAGTAATAAAGTTTGTATTTATTAACCATGTGTAGATAGCTATCTATGTTTCCTCCTTTATTGAAGTTCTATTCGGGACAGCGCGTGCTATGCTATATCAAAATTTCCATTTTCTATTCCATCTATTGAATGAAAAATTGAAGCACTACAATTTACTGATAATTCTCTCTATAGGCATCATATATAGATAGGATATCCAATTAAATATTTGTATAACAATTTATGTTCTGGGGTTTACATATACTTCTATTTGATGTTATAATAGAAATTGGGAAGGATTTTTTTTATGGAAAAGAATCAATACTGATTAGTTCTATATCAATTTGGATTGTCTTATATCATTAGGATTAAGAAAAGACAATTTTGGATTCAAATCCAAGAATCGTTCATGAATTTACAGTCACATTTAATAGTTAATGGTTCCAATTTGTCCTAAATTTTGGCTTTTGTGACTGAAAAACCACATTTGGTTTTTCAATTTTTCAATATCAATATAAAAAAGAGAGGGAAAATTTGTAAATATTTAGGTTTTGAGATACTATACATACAACCGAAGGGATGGATCCAATCCAAAAAACGAAGGATTTTTTTCTTTTCGGGCAAGGGTTCAATTTAAGAAAACGGGATTCAAGATGCAAGTCCAATAAAAAAAGAAGTTTAGGAATTCCCCATCCGACGCAAACAAAGGGAGACTCTTTTTTTCATCTATTTTGTAGGAGATCATACATTTTGGCGGCATGGCCGAGCGGTAAGGCGGGGGACTGCAAATCCTTTTTCCCCAGTTCAAATCCGGGTGTCGCCTGATCAAGAAAAAACTCGAAATCTCTTATTTCGTTTTGCTAATATAACTCGCTGAATTTTTCCCCAGCAGAAGCAAACAAAGTAAAAGGACTCTTGAGACTTGCTTGCTTGGTTCTAAACATCTGGAAGTTTGACTCTCGAAAGCTAAAGTGCTCTAAATCCTTGCCTCTAGGATTCAAGGACAGATTATAGTGGTGGAAGGTCTCTCATATAAAGATTTATTGATTCCCTTCCACTACTAATGTAGTGTTTAATTACCGGGTCCTGAATTAGATTGGATAGCCCGACGGAAAATCGAATTAGTGGTTGTGGAAAGGGCTGAAGATACTTTCTATACAGACTCAGGAGAGTCTCTAAGTCCTCGGTATCCAATAATAATTCGATGGAAAATTGGCTTTCTAAAATTGAAATGAAAAAAGAAATTCTTTCT